CTGTGCTCTGATTGATTATTTGTATTATGATCTATCTAGGAGCAATACCAAAGTGTTTCAAAGGAGGATTACCTTGACTTAGGTTTGCCTCCGGCCTAAATTAAATCAACCTAAGTGAAATGGAGTCTCTATCGTTCCACTGCAAGAGTTAACTATGAGACTTCATACACCGTAAAGTTCATAGAACGAGAAGAAATTTTTTGGAGGCCCTTATCCTCATTCTGCCTAGCATTTAGTGGGCTGGATATTTACCTTATCAACTAGCAAATCCATAAGGGTTCTATTTGATTAGGCACCTGAATTGGCACCTGAATCGGACTGAACCAACTATTTGTCAGGCTACTGTTCTCCTATTCTCTCGAATCTATGAAGTAAGACATTGATTTTGCAATAAGATCAATTATGTTCATTGCATAATAAGCTCCTTTGAAAAGCATTGGCGCACGTGTAAACGAGTTGCTCTACCGAACTGAGCTATAGCCCTTATCAGAGATATCTTAACATATAGATAATTTCTTGTCAAGATGAATATTCTCTAATGCCAGAGGATATCCTTTTTATCTGTATCTGTTTTAGTATATATATAAGACCAATAACGAAGCGGTATTGCTTAGAAAAGTGATTCAATATATAATCGATCGAAGTAATGAGTCTTCCTTTGTGGTGATAAATTGCCTACTTAACTCAGTGGTTAGAGTATTGCTTTCATACGGCGGGAGTCATTGGTTCAAATCCAATAGTAGGTAAGTAGGTAGAAAAATTACTAGATAGCATTGGACTTACTTCGCTTCGCTATCTAATAACTTTTTCTACCCCTCTTCCCTTTTTCTTTGTATCAACTATAAACCCTTGGATTGTCTTCAATTGGAGGGGGGAATCCAATTGACAGCCTCGATTCGTATCCTAGCTCGTCTGAGAGCTAGCTTTGCTTCAACTAATTCTTTCGTACCCTCAGCTTTACTCAAGTTAGCTTCGGCTATTTCAAGTGCCTGTTGAGCTTCTTTCGGATCAATATCACTACCCAGTTCCGCATCATTTCCTAAAATGATGATCTCATTATTAACTATTCTCGCAAAACCGCTCCACAGAACCGCCGTTAACCATTGGTCGTTGAGGAGGCGTATTCTCAAAGGACCCATATCTACTGCTGTGTTAATGGGGGCGTGGTTTGGTAATACGCCAATTTGGCCACTATTAGTGGATAAAATGATTTCTTTCACTTCACAATCCCAAATAATTCGCTTAGGAGTCAGTACATAAAGATTTAATTTCATTTCTTCGATTTGTTCTCCTCTTCTAAGGTTATAGCTTTCGTGCTAGCTTCATCGATGTTACCCACCAAATAAAAAGCTTGTTCGGGTAGGCCGTCTAATTCTCCGGAAAGGATTAGTTGAAATCCCCTAATAGTTTCTGCAAGACCAACATACTTTCCTGGAGAACCAGTAAAAACTTCTGCCACAAAGAACGGTTGTGATAAGAAACGCTCTATTTTTCTTGCTCTTGCTACAGTTAAACGATCCTCTTCTGATAATTCATCCAACCCAAGAATAGCGATAATGTCCTGAAGTTCTTTGTAACGTTGTAAAGTTTCCTTAACTCTTTGCGCAGTTTCATAATGTTCGTTGCCAACGATCCGAGGCTGTAACATAGTTGAGGTTGAATCTAAAGGATCTACTGCTGGATAAATACCCTTGGAAGCTAATCCTCTGGAAAGTACGGTAGTAGCATCCAAATGTGCAAATGTTGTCGCAGGAGCAGGGTCGGTCAAATCGTCCGCGGGTACATAAACTGCTTGAATCGAAGTTATAGATCCCTTTTTAGTAGAAGCAATTCTTTCTTGCAAAGAACCCATTTCTGTACTAAGAGTAGGTTGATAACCCACTGCAGAGGGCATTCTCCCTAATAAAGCGGATACCTCCGATCCTGCTTGAACAAAACGAAAGATATTATCGATGAATAAAAGCACGTCTTGCTTATTAACATCTCGGAAATATTCTGCCATAGTTAGGGCAGTTAAACCAACTCTCATACGAGCTCCCGGCGGTTCATTCATTTGGCCATAGACTAGAGCTACCTTTGATTCCTCAATATTTTTTTCATTAATTACCCCGGATTCCTTCATTTCCATATAAAGATCATTTCCTTCACGAGTCCGTTCTCCTACTCCACCAAATACGGATACGCCCCCATGAGCTTTAGCAATGTTATTGATTAATTCCATGATGAGTACTGTTTTACCTACTCCAGCCCCCCCAAATAGTCCTATTTTTCCTCCACGTCGATAAGGAGCTAAAAGATCGACGACTTTAATACCTGTTTCAAAGATGGATAATTTCGTATCTAACTCGATAAAGGCAGGCGCAGATCTATGAATAGGGAACGTCGCACTACTATCTACAGGACCCAAATTGTCAACAGGCTCCCCAAGAACGTTGAAAATTCGTCCGAGAGTAGCTCCACCGACCGGAACACTGAGAGGAGCTCCCGTGTCAATCACTTCCATTCCTCTCATCAACCCGTCTGTAGCACTCATAGCTACAGCTCTAACTCGATTATTTCCTAATAATTGTTGTACCTCACAAGTCACATTAATTTGCTTATCGGCAGTGTCTCTACTCTGGACTACCAAAGCGTTATAAATATAAGGTAACTTGCCCGGGGGAAAAGTGACATCCAGCACGGGTCCAATAATTTGATCGATACGACCTGCACTTTTTTCATCAATTGTGGAAACCCCGGGACGAGAAGTAGTAGGATTGGTACTCATAATTATCACATAATAAAAAAAAAGAATTTGTCGAAATTTTTCTTTTTTTCTTGTTGAATAATGCCAAATCAAATCCAAAAAAATATCCAAAAATCCAAAAGTAAAAAGAAAATGAATTAGTTAATTCAATAAGAGAAAAAAGGAGACCAGGACTTTATTTCCTTGCCCAAGCGAATCCCATTCAATCGTTTACTCATGGAATGAGTCCGTTGCAAAGTTCAATCAATCTTTTTTTCATATACATTTTGCCTTTTGTGGAGCATCTGTGCCTACTCTACTTTCCTATCTAGGACTTCGATATACAAAATATATACTACTGTGAAGCATAGATTGCTGTCAACAGAGAATTTTCTTAGTATTTAGTTAGGTATTTGCATTCAAAATAAGAAAAGGGCCCATTAAGAACTTGTAAAATAAGGATTAGGGATTGATTTGGGTTGCGCTATATCTATCAAAGAGTATACAATAATGAAGGATTTGGTAAATCAAATCCATGGTTTAATAATGAACCGTGTTAACTTACCATAACAACAACTCAATTCCTATCGAATTCCATTCCTATAGGATAGAAAATACACAGGGTGTACACATTATATATGAATGCAAAATATTCATTAATTTAAGTATGCCCTCAATTTTCTTTAATGAGTTGATATTATATTAATTATATTAATTGAATATCCTTTTTGTTTTACGAAATTTTTGCTAAAGTTGCATTGACGTCTAATTCACATCGAGTAGACCCTGTTATTGTGAGAATTCTTAATTCAAGAGTTGTAGGGAGGGACTTATGTCACCACAAACAGAAACTAAAGCAAGTGTTGGATTTCAAGCTGGTGTTAAAGATTATAAATTGACTTACTACACCCCGGAGTATGAAACCAAGGATACTGATATCTTGGCAGCATTCCGAGTAACTCCTCAACCTGGGGTTCCGCCGGAAGAAGCAGGGGCTGCAGTAGCTGCCGAATCTTCTACTGGTACATGGACAACTGTTTGGACTGATGGACTTACCAGTCTTGATCGTTACAAAGGACGATGCTATCACATCGAGCCTGTTGCTGGGGAAGACAACCAATGGATCTGTTATGTAGCTTATCCATTAGACCTATTTGAAGAGGGTTCCGTTACTAACATGTTTACTTCCATTGTGGGTAACGTATTTGGTTTCAAAGCCCTACGTGCTCTACGTTTGGAGGATCTACGAATTCCCCCTGCTTATACAAAAACTTTCCAAGGCCCGCCTCATGGTATCCAAGTTGAAAGAGATAAGTTGAACAAGTATGGTCGTCCTTTATTGGGATGTACTATTAAACCAAAATTGGGATTATCTGCAAAAAATTACGGTAGAGCGTGTTATGAGTGTCTACGTGGTGGACTTGATTTTACCAAAGATGATGAAAACGTAAACTCACAACCATTTATGCGTTGGAGAGACCGTTTTGTCTTTTGTGCCGAAGCTATTTATAAAGCACAGGCCGAAACCGGTGAAATTAAGGGGCATTACTTGAATGCGACTGCAGGTACATGTGAAGAAATGATTAAGAGAGCTGTATTTGCGAGAGAATTAGGGGTTCCTATTGTAATGCATGACTACATCACTGGGGGATTCACCGCAAATACTACTTTGGCTCATTATTGCCGCGACAATGGCCTACTTCTTCACATTCACCGTGCAATGCATGCAGTTATTGATAGACAGAAAAATCATGGTATGCATTTCCGTGTATTAGCTAAAGCATTGCGTATGTCTGGGGGAGATCATATCCACGCCGGTACAGTAGTAGGTAAGCTAGAAGGGGAACGCGAAATGACTTTAGGTTTTGTTGATTTATTACGCGATGATTTTATTGAAAAAGATCGTGCTCGCGGTATCTTTTTCACTCAGGACTGGGTATCCTTGCCAGGTGTTATACCGGTAGCTTCAGGTGGTATTCATGTTTGGCATATGCCAGCTCTGACTGAAATCTTTGGGGATGATTCTGTATTGCAATTTGGTGGAGGAACTTTAGGACATCCTTGGGGAAATGCACCTGGTGCAGCAGCTAATCGAGTGGCTTTAGAAGCCTGTGTACAAGCTCGTAACGAAGGGCGTGATCTTGCTCGTGAAGGTAATGAAATTATCCGAGCAGCTTGCAAATGGAGTCCTGAACTAGCCGCGGCTTGTGAAGTATGGAAAGCGATCAAATTCGAGTTCGAGCCGGTAGATACTATTGATAAGTAGATAAAACTAAATATAAAGAAGGTATAAATAAAAAATAAACGAAATAAAAAGAGAAAAAATAAGTTACGAAATGCAGTAATTCTTCTTTATTCGTCTAATTGATTGCAATTAAACTCGGCTCAATCTTTTTTTTTCTAAAAAAGATTGAGCCGAATAAAAATGGATCATGATACGATTATGAGACTTGACAAATCGAGATTAGTCTATTCTATATATCTAGAATATATAAAGGTATAATACAATAAAGAAATACAAATCAAATTCAAATATTATCATACGATAATGGAATCAAATACGCAGTATTTACAGAAAAAAGTCTTCGTTTATTGGGAAAGAATCAATATACTTTTAATGTCGAATCGGGATTCACTAAGACAGAAATCAAGCATTGGGTCGAACTCTTCTTTGGTGTTAAGGTAGTAGCTGTGAATAGCCATCGACTACCTGGAAAGGGTAGAAGAATAGGACCTATTCTGGGACATACAATGCATTACAGACGTATGATCATTACCCTTCAACCGGGTTATTCTATTCCACTTCTAGATAGAGAAAAAAACTAAAGGAGAATGAATGAAAAAAGACATAGTTTTGAAGTTATACCCTTTTATTTTATAAGACTCTCTTGCAAAAAAGAGGACGTTTGAAACTTTTAACAGTCGTAATCGTGAGTCAACAAGTGACTCGAACTGTGTGTAAGAAAAGAAGCATTTTTTTTTTAAATGCGATAACTAGATAAGGAAGTTTTCTATAACCTTGAGAAAAAGGTAGTTTTAGTTTATGACTCCGATCAAGAGCGATAAATCCTTGATTTGGGATTGGACATAGAACCTGGATCCATCGTAGAGACGTTCAAAAGGATTCTGATGGGAACAATTATACTTTCGTGGAAATCCAGCGCTATAAACTTCAATGCGGTAGACATTTTGTTTCGAATTTTGCCGGACCAAACCTCCGACCCCACGATACAATGAATTTTTTTTATTCATAAATAAAAAAAATAAAAAGCATTCGTAATCGCAATGCTACTTACTATACACGTCCAGAGGAGTATTCGGAATAATATTCTTCTATAAACCACTCTTGCACGAGGTCTTACTAACAGGACGACTTCGCTGCACGAGACGGGTCTTCCTCGAAAAGCTAACTCCACCCGGCATTTTTATACCCTTTTTGGGTAGTATATCGCCTTAAAATAAGAGGGTAGTATAGTATGGGATCTGTATTAGGTAAGAGAATTTGCCCTTTGATTTTGATTGAATATACTATATTCTATAGTTTCCGCCTTTACCACGCATTATTGTATGCTCCTCTAAAGGAGTATGTATGCAGGAAGTAAATTCTAGTCGCTTTCTTTTGAATCGAATTTAAAATTCGATTAGAAGGATAGAAAGGCCATGAGGATGGGAAAAGAAAAATCAAATCTTTTTAATTAGTTCTCCTTTTTAGCAGTTTGCTTATTTTATTATCCATTCCTTTTTTTACAAAATATTTTTTTTGCAAACTAAAAAATACAATAGTCAATATTCCTTATAATAGATATACTTAATTATATCATAAGAATCTTAAGATATTTTTGAATAGATAGAAATAGTAAATTTGAATTGAGACACCCATTCTATGACGGATTTAAACTTACCTTCTATTTTCGTGCCTTTAGTAGGCTTAGTATTTCCGGCAATTGCAATGACTTCTTTATTTCTTTATGTGCAGAAAAATAAGATTGTCTAGTATTTTTAGTGTAAGTAATATAATATGGTAGGATATGCGGCTCTTTCTACACACAAATGAAAAACAGCTATGAATGCGGATAAAAACGGCTGTGGGATGGATGCGGATATAGGCTACGAGCATAAATGCATGAATACGCGGAGCCGGGTATAGCGAGTTTTTTTTTAATGGAATCAACAAATATTTTTTGAATAGAAAGTCAATGTATCTAACCTATTATTTCACAGGAGTACTAATTGCTGAAGACGATTTCAGAATAAAAAATAAAGTAAAGTCAAAATTATTTAGCTTATTCTCTCAATTTCAATCGACCACTGCTGGATTTAGTATATCTAATATGAATTGGCGATCAGAACATGTATGGGTAGAACTTCTAAAAGGTTCTCGAAAAAGGGGTAATTTTTTCTGGGCCTGTATTCTTTTTCTAGGTTCACTAGGATTCTTATCGGTTGGGGCTTCCAGTTATCTTGGTAAGAATATTATATCTATACTTCCATCTCAACAAATTCTTTTTTTTCCACAGGGGATCGTGATGTCTTTCTACGGAATTGCGGGCCTATTCATTAGCTCCTACTTGTGGTGTACTATTTTGTGGAATGTAGGTAGTGGTTATGACCGATTCGATAGAAAAGAGGGAATAGTGTGCATTTTTCGTTGGGGATTCCCTGGAATAAAACGTCGCGTCTTCCTTCAATTCCTTATGCGGGATATCCAATCAATTAGAATTCAGGTTAAAGAGGGTCTTTATCCTCGTCGTATCCTTTATATGGAAATCCGGGGCCAGGGGGTCATTCCCTTGACTCGTACTGATGAGAAGTTTTTTACTCCACGAGAAATTGAACAAAAAGCTGCCGAATTGGCCTATTTCTTGCGCGTACCAATTGAAGTTTTTTGAGTACCAATTGTATTTTTTTTTAACTGAATTGAATGAAGAAGAATTGGAAGAAGAAAAGCTTTCTCAACATGGGGAGGAAGTCCCTTCGAAATTGGATTTGTTATTGGAAGGGTATTTTTGAGTATTTATCTAAAGGAAGGAACAAATGCGGATAAGAGAAAATTTTTTTTAATTTATTTTGTCCAAGTGAGATATATCGCATACTATTCTTCCATTTTCATTCGAAAGGTCTTTTTTTTATTCTATTTCACTATTCCATTCCATCTAGATCTAAGAAAGAACCCAATGCAATTAAATTCCACTAATATATAAAAAAGAAGAATAGATAGAGGGTATCAAACCTTGCTATAGAGTTTTTGCTTCAAACAAAAATAAATATCATATAGAGTCAGGGAATTAAATAGAGTCAGCGAATGAAGCGGGTTCATTAACAACTCAATTTACAGATCAAAAATGAAAAAAAAGAAAGCATTGCCTTCTTTACTATATCTTGTATTTATCGTACTTTTGCCCTGGGGAGTCTCTTTCTCATTTAACAAATGTCTGGAACTTTGGATTAAGAATTGGTGGAATACCAGGCAATCCGAAACTCTCTTAACTGATATTCAAGAGAAAAGGATTCTAGAAAGATTCATAGAATTAGAAGAACTTTCTCTCTTGGACGAGATGATAAAAGAGAAACTAAAGACACATGTACAAAAACCTCCTATAGGAATACACAAGGAAATAATACAATTGGTCAAAATGGATAATGAGGATCATCTCCATATCATTTTGCATTTCTCGACAAATATAATCTGTTTAGCTATTCTAAGTAGTTCTTTTTTTCTGAGTAAAGAGGAACTTGTCATTTTGAATTCTTGGGTTCAGGAATTCTTCTATAACTTAAATGACTCAATAAAAGCTTTTTTTATTCTTTTAGTTACTGATTTTTTTGTTGGATTTCACTCCACCCGCGGTTGGGAACTATTAATTCGTTGGGTCTACAACGATCTTGGATGGGCTCCTAATGAGCTAATTTTCACAATTTTTGTTTGTAGTTTTCCAGTAATTCTAGATACATGTTTGAAATTTTGGGTCTTTTTTTGTTTAAACCGCCTATCTCCTTCGCTTGTAGTCATTTATCATTCAATTAGTGAAGCATAAATTCATTCTATTTCCTGATATTAATCAAATTAGCATCTTTCTTTCTAAAGAAAGCCCTTTTCCATTTTAGCAAAATTCTTTCTTTCTATTTCTACCTGCTTAAGGTATTCATCATTCCAGTACAACTGTTGCAGTAGAATGACAACAAACTCGTGTATAGGGAACTAAATTAATTTAGCTACCTATCTAATTTATTGTAGAAATTCAGGGATCCGCGATTGGACATGGAAAATAGAAATACTTTTTCTTGGGTAAAGGAACAGATGACTCGATCGATTTCTGTATCGATCATGATATACGTAATAACTCGGACATCTATTTCAAATGCATATCCCATTTTTGCGCAGCAGGGTTATGAAAACCCACGAGAAGCAACTGGACGAATTGTATGTGCCAATTGCCATTTAGCTAGCAAGCCCGTGGATATTGAAGTTCCCCAAGCTGTGCTTCCCGATACTGTATTTGAAGCAGTTCTTCGAATTCCTTATGATATGCAAATGAAACAAGTTCTTGCTAATGGAAAAAAGGGAGGGTTGAATGTGGGTGCTGTTCTTATTTTGCCTGAGGGGTTCGAATTAGCTCCGCCCGACCGTATTTCCCCTGAATTGAAAGAAAAGATAGGAAATCTATCTTTTCAGAGTTATCGTCCCGATAAAAAAAATATTCTTGTGATAGGCCCTGTTCCGGGTAAGAAATATAGTGAAATTGTCTTTCCCATTCTTTCCCCTGATCCTGCTACGAAGAAAGATGCTCATTTCTTAAAATATCCCATATATGTAGGGGGAAACCGAGGAAGAGGACAGATCTATCCTGATGGTAGCAAGAGTAACAATACGGTCTATAATGCTACGTCAACAGGTATAGTAAGAAAAATACTACGTAAAGAAAAAGGTGGGTATGAAATATCCATAGTTGATGCATCGGATGGACGCCAAGTGATTGATACTATACCCCCTGGGCCAGAACTTCTTGTTTCAGAGGGGGAATCCATCAAGCTTGATCAACCATTAACAAGCAATCCTAATGTGGGAGGTTTTGGTCAGGGGGATGCGGAAATAGTGCTTCAGGATCCATTACGCGTCCAAGGCCTTTTGTTCTTCTTCGCATCCGTTATTTTGGCACAAGTTTTTTTGGTTCTCAAAAAGAAACAGTTTGAAAAGGTTCAGTTGTACGAAATGAATTTCTAGGTCCCGGGATTTCTTACCATCAAGCTGGTAAAAAGCCTCAATTTATTGGCAAT